TCCTTCCTGGTTGAGACCATACATAAAAATGGCATTGCCATAAATTGACAAGATAATATTTCCACTTATTCATCAGAAGAGGGGTATCTTTTGAAGCCAGAATTGATTTTCCTTGATATCTAACATAATGCATAAAAGGATCTTTGAAGAACCATAAGATGGCCGGAAAATCATTAGCAAAAACTTCTTCTACAGGATATTTGATTTTTTCATAGAAATGTATTCGCTCAAAAAAGATCCAAGAAGAGGTAAATTGTAAATGAGAAGATTGGTTACGGAGAAAAAGTAAGATGGATTCGTATTCACATACATAAGAATTATATAGGAGCAAGAATAATCGTGGATTACTTTTTGAAAAAATAGATTTATTTTTAGTAATAAGACTATTCAAATTATAATAATCGTGAAGAAAGAGTCGTAATAAATGCAAATAAGAGGGATCTTTCGCCCAGTAGCGAAGGGTTTGAACCAAGATTTCCAGATGAATGGGGTAGGGTATTAGTACATCTGATACATAATTTAAATGTGAGAATTTGTCCTCTAAAAAAGGAAATATTGAATGAATTGATCGTAAATTATAAGATTTTACGATTTCTGTCCCCTCTAAGGAGGATACTAATCGTAGGGAAAACGGAATTTCCACAATGACTGCAAATCCCTCCGATATCATTTGACAATACAAATTTTTGTTGTACCCCCCAATTTTTTTTTGATTAGAATCATTAGGGGAAATAATCAAATGATTCTGTTGATACATTCGACTAATTAAACGTTTTATAATTAAAAAACTAGATTTATTGTCATAACCTACATTATCCAACAAAATCGATCTATTTAAACCATGATCATGAGCAAGTGCATAAATATACTCCCGAAAAATAAGTGGGTATAGGAAGTCATGTTGCTGAGATCTATCTAGTTCTAAATATCCTTGAAATTCTTCCATTTTAAATTCGATTTGAACCAGAAAAGAAAAAAGAAATAGGTGGTTTATTGGGTTATCAAATAATACATAGTACGATACAGTCAAAACAAGGTATTATAGTAAGAAAAGAATAGATACCTCGGAAACAAGTAAGACTCATCAACGGACTCTCTAGCCTCTCTTTTTCCATATAATTTATTTTTGTTCATTTTAGGTTTAGGGTAACAAGATGGTTAGAAGTCCTTTATTTTTTCAATCCAATCGCTCTTTTGATTTTGAAAAAGAAAAAAAAAATATATCTTTATCAATATACTGCCTTCTTCTACACATTTATCTCTACCCCATAATGGGGAATAGCTAATAGTTAGGACTCATAAGAAATTTATAATCCACTCATGGAAAAAGTCTTTCCCGCATTAAGCACTAATATATTTTTAACATCTAATTAGATCGGGTAATCATTCAAAAATTAAGAACAGAAGCTCGTTACTTTTTGTTTCCCTATAATTGGAGCCATAGTAAGGCTCTACCCATTTATTCACTCGACCAAATAAAAAAAATTGTTACACGCCACGAATTCAAACAATTCAAATAAGATTTTGGACCTATTCGGTAAGAATTCAATATTCTCAGAATTTTCCATTGATACGACATGCGGTTTTTTCCATTCATTCCTTTCAGGATCAGTCGTGGTCTTACAAACTCTACCGATGGTATGGACGAATCTGTTGCTTCATACAAATGTGTAAAAGATGCTAGCCGCACTTAAAAGCCGAGTACTCTACCGTTGAGTTAGCAACCCCCCCCCCCAAAAAAAAAAAGAATTATAATGTGTAGATACAATCGGAATCCCAATAACTAAAGCGATTTAATTGCACAACGCAATCAAAACATTAAAACAGCAAAAATTTCTAATTAATTTGATTCTGAACATAATAAAAATGAACAGATCCGATGAAAAAAAAATTATCAGATAAACATAGGAATAAAGTCAAATATTTATAGGCCACCTCTTGTCTCTTATGTTATCCATTAATTAATTAGTATATATAGATTTTGATTAATTTTAATCTTAATCAAAAACAACTTCTTGTATCACAGAAAATCCAAAAAACCATTATTTGAATAAAATAATATCTATGGGACGGAGATAAATGGATCCATTTATCCACGATCGGATTATATTTATTTGATACACTGTTGTCAATATGAATTAAATGTTGAGAAAAGAATACAAAAGAGAAAACAAATTATAAATCGAACTAACAATTCCAATTTCAATCAATTAAAATTAATCAAATCTTAATAAAAAAAAAAAAAAAAAACGAAGGACTTGTGTTGGGTTGGCACTACATATATACAATATAGGTATAAGGAAAAAAAGGGAGAAGTAGAAAAATGAGGTTTATTCAATAAGTAAACGTAAAATAAACAGGGTTAGTCCTTTGTTTTTTTTTTATTTGTTCATAGAGTTTCAATGAAAACTACCCCATTGACAGTAATATTAAAATTTTATATACACGATTACTTCATTTATTATTTATTCACTTGATCTTTTTCTATCTATTTTATTTATATCAATAAAATTATATCAATAAAATAAAAATAGATTTTTGGCGTTATAAAAGACAACATTCTATAGTAACAATAATAAATTAAGTATGATATGAATAGAACAAAAGGGGAAATAGCAAAGAAACGAAAAGGTTATACAAAGCTATATACAAGTCATCCACACCCTCTTTTTTTATATTTCATTAATTGAATTTTGTTTGTTGATTAAGGCGAAGTTCCGTAAAAACCCCCGCCTTTTTTGAAATATCATAAACAGTTCCTGTAGGTTGAGCGCCTTTTTCAAGGAAATATAGAATAGCAGGAACATTTAAATAAATTTGATTCTTTATGGGATCATAAAAACCCACTTTCCGAAGATCTCTTCCCTCTCGTCGGGATCGAACATCAATTGCAACGATTCGATAAATGGCTCATTGGGATAGATGAACAATACCCCCCCCTAGAAACGTATAAGAAGTTTTCCCCTCGTACGGCTCGAGAAAATTCGAAATTATGGCTATGTATAGAATTCGAATATCAAATATATCCATAAAATCATCAAATTAATTAGACTATTTATTGATTTAAGTACTTTTTTTCTTATTCTTCCCCAACAAAAGAAAAAAAAAAAGTATTTGTATTTGCACCCTCATAACTCAAGTTGGATAACTCTAAAATAACTCAAAAGAAACCTTTTATTTTAAGTATTTCATTTATTGAGCGGTCTCTAAACCCTTTTGGATGTCTCCTTTAGAATCTATTTTTATTCCTCATTCTGATCTAGTTGGTGAGACAATTGAAAACGGTATTTCCTTGTTCCAGGATCTTTATCTTTGCCTTGAATCATTGGGTTTAGACATTACTTCGGTGATCTTTAAATCGTTTCAAAATGGTAGCAACATACCATTTTTTGTGATTTCTTTCTATCAAAGAATCATACGAATGGTTGATTCCTGCGTAATACACTTTACTTTTGATTTAATCGAAAGAGTTTTACCAATTCCAACAAATTTTACTTTTTAATTTTAAATTTTCTTGAATTGGATCCTTTAGATTTATATATCGAAAATATACTTACGAAGTTGTTCCAATTTATTGATTGATACTAACCTTAGATTCTTGCCCCTGAGAAATGAATCAATACTTTCTACCCGAGCTCCATCGTGTACTATTTACATCACCCCCCCCCAAAAAAAAGAGGGTTCCAGTGTAACAGAACAAATGATGTCGAGCCAAGAGCACTTTCATTCCTATATAATTATAATATAAAAAAATGGTGGATGTAAGAATCCACAACTGATCGTGTCTTTCAAGTCGCACGTTGCTTTCTACCACATCGTTTTAAACGAAGTTTTACCATAACATTCCTTCAGTTTGGAACCAGTATGTAATTGATTCAATTATGGAATCATGAATAATCATTGGAATAATCATTGGTTCGGTCAGTACATAGTAATCTCTACTTTTTTATTCTATTTATTCTATATGAAGAATGGGTAGTTTATGAAGAAGTCGCAGCAAGAATTCAATCAATTTAATCCCACTTTTAATTTTTATTATATTAATTTTTATATTCTTTAAATAATTATAACTAACATAACACTAATAAAGAAACATAACATGAATAAACAGGTTATTTTGAATCTGTATCAAAAAGTAACGTAAGGATAAATTCAACAATTTCACACCTCTTCGAGTACCAAGAACTCATAAGAAATCATTAAAAAGATTTAATTGATTGAATAATTTCCTACCCGATATCATTATTTGCATTTTGCATAAAGTTTTACAGTAAGGACCATTCACTTTTTATCATCATAAGAGTGAGATAAATCCATATTTGATTAAACCATCAATGATTCAAAAAAAAAGACTGATGTAAGGGAAGATTGAAGATTTAGGTTGTTATTTTTTCATATTTCATACTGTAAAATCAGTAATATTTAAGGAATCATAAATAGATTCAATTTCATATGCGTGTTATTTGAACTCGATTAAATTTGTGAAAAAGATATGATTCAGATTATTTTATTAACAAAATAAGAAACAAGAATCACATTCTATACCCATATTCTTACATTCTATACCTATATTCTTAAACAGAAGGTTGTTCTAACAGGCAATCTTTCTTTTTATTTTTATATATTTTTTATTTTTATATATGATATATATTTTATTATATATTAATAATTAATAAAATATATTAATAAAATAAAATATATTAATAAAATGATCATGGGTCGGATATGTTCTGGGACGGAAGGATTCGAACCTCCGAATAGCGGGACCAAAACCCGTTGCCTTACCACTTGGCCACGCCCCATTTCTATTCGACACTAATAAACACTATTATTGGTACTGATTGTTCGTCAACTCCAGACTAAATATCTATTATCTATAAAATGGATTACTATAATTTTGAGTATACACGTAGACAGAGAATTAAACTGAATTTATTGATCATTACATATAATTCAATTAAGATATTGTATGAAAGTATGATTTATTCTATTCTCTTTTGATTTGAGAATTTAAGGATTTTTGATTGGGTGAGTTCAAATCAAAGAAAGTTTTTTGGCCTATCTTATTTATTTTTATTCATTTTTATATTCTATCATTATATTCTATCAATAATACCATATAAAAAAAAAAACTCAAAAAAACTCAATTTATTAATAACCCAATCAAAATAAATACAATTATCCTCAAGAAAAAAATATTTGTTATGCTTAATATATTTAGTTTGATCTGTATCTGTCTTAATTCTGCTCTTTATTCAAGTAGTTTTTTCGTCGCCAAATTGCCCGAGGCCTACGCTTTTTTGAATCCAATCGTAGATGTTATGCCAGTAATACCCCTGTTCTTTTTTCTTTTAGCCTTTGTTTGGCAAGCTGCTGTAAGTTTTCGATGATATCTTTAATACTGTCCTAGACAAATTCATGATTTGATTTATTCGAAAAAAAAATTCTAAGAATTGATAAGATCAGATAAGTCTTACACCCCCAATTAAAATATTGAAATTCTTGTACAACCACGCTAAATCTGGATCACCCCACTTTTTTTCTTGGTGTCAAAATAAAAAATAAAAATAGTAGGGTATGTGGTATAAAAATGGAGAATCTATTCTCTTTTTCCTAAAAAAAAATCTTGGAGATTATGTAATGCTTACTCTCAAACTATTTGTTTACACGGTAGTGATATTCTTTGTTTCTCTCTTTATCTTCGGATTCCTGTCTAATGATCCAGGACGTAATCCTGGACGTGAAGAATAAAAAAATAAGGTTTTTGTTTTACTTGTTTGATTTTTAAATGTTCTTATTAGGATTTTATCTATTCCACATCTTAAACTATTAAAAAATAAAAAGAGCTCGCGATGAATTCGTAAAGAAAATACCAAGTCATCAACGAAAACGGAAAGAGAGGGATTCGAACCCTCGGTACGAAAAACTCGTACAACGGATTAGCAATCCGACGCTTTAGTCCACTCAGCCATCTCTCCTCCCAATTGAAAATGGATAATACTATGTTACATTATAAGTTACATTATAAAAAATAAGGCTTGAAAAAGCCCTTCATAATATTCTTTTTTGATTTCGTCCGAAGGGGCTTTTTAGTTCCACGGCCCGGCTAAGTACTGACCAGGCCGGGACCGCCCTTTTTGTTCCAACGAATCGTAAATCAAATGATTTATTTAATTTAACTTGAACACTCAAATACGTGCTTGTTATTGCGATTGAAAAAATAATAAAGAACTATTTCTATGATAGAGAATCAAATGATATCGAATCAAAGTGTCATTTCTTATCTTTTCTTATCTTAATTTCTTATTTATTTAGTTTATTCTTTTTATTCCAGTTAAAGTAAATAAATAAGAAAAAAAGGAACTGTGGATTCTTGCACAATCCATTTTTATGTTATGGCTTAAATAGTTTTATCGAGACGTATAGGTCAAAAACCTCCAGCAAAAAAACTTGTTATTTAGTTTTTAAAATGAAATGAATGCTCTTTTCCTATTTCTTGTTCGACAAAAGTTCCATTTCTATACAATAATCGGATTGTAGCGGGTATAGTTTAGTGGTAAAAGTGTGATTCGTTCTATAATCCCTTAATAGTTAAGGGGTCTTTCGGTTTGATTAATATTCCATTCCGATCAAAAACTTTATTTTTTAAAAGGATTAAATCCTTTACCTCTCAATGAAAAATTCGAGGAAGAATATACATTCTCGTGATTTGTATCCAAAAACCAATTTAAAATTTTAAAATTGGATTATGAGATTACGAAACATAATTTTTTTTTATTGGATCAATACTTCCAATTGAATGAGTATGAGCAAAGAATCCATGGATAAAGATATAAAGCGTATTTCTAATCGTAACTAAATCTTCATTTTTTAATTTGTATACGATAAATTGAAGCAAAATAGCTATTAAACAATGACTTTAGTTTACTAGAGACATCGACAAATTGTTTTAGCTCGGTGGAAACAAAATACTTTTCCTAAGGATTCTCTCAAATAGAAATAGAGAACGAAGTAACTAGAAAGATTGTTATAATATAATCCCCCTCTTTTCTATAGGGATCATCTATAAAGCGAGTTGTTCTGAATACATCCAGACAGAAAAGCTGACATAGATGTTATGGGTCGAATTTTTTTTTTATTTCAGTCATGTTTTAATCTGGGAATTTATCTATCTTCCATAAAGGAGCCGAATGAAACCAAAGTTTCACGTTCAGTTTTGAATTAGAGACGTTAAAAATGATGAATTAACGTCGACTATAACCCTTAGCCTTCCAAGCTAACGATGCGGGTTCGATTCCCGCTACCCGCTTTTACTTTATCTTTTTATTTAAAAATAAAATAAATATAATTAAATATAATTAATATAATGCATCATTGACTTGAATACGCAATTCCAGAAATTATTTCAACTATTTTTACGAACAAGAAAAAGAAATATGAAAATTGGAATGAAAAGCGTCCATTGTCTAATGGATAGGACAGAGGTCTTCTAAACCTTTG